GCTAGCGTAGCTTAACACAAAGCATAGCACTGAAGATGCTAAGATGAGTCCTAAAAAACTCCGCATGCACAAAGGCATGGTCCCGACCTTATTATCAGCTCTAACTCAACTTACACATGCAAGTCTCCGCAACCCAGTGAATATGCCCTCAATCCCCCCACCCGGGGACGAGGAGCGGGCATCAGGCACAAACATTAGCCCAAGACGCCTAGCCAAGCCACACCCCCAAGGGAATTCAGCAGTGATAAACATTAAGCCATAAGTGAAAACTTGACTCAGTTAGTGTTAAGAGGGCCGGTAAAACTCGTGCCAGCCACCGCGGTTAGACGAGAGGCCCTAGTTGATATTACAACGGCGTAAAGGGTGGTTAAGGATAAACAAAAATAAAGTCAAATGGCCCCTTGGCCGTCATACGCTTCTAGGAGTCCGAAGCCCTAATACGAAAGTAACTTTAATAAACCCACCTGACCCCACGAAAGCTGAGAAACAAACTGGGATTAGATACCCCACTATGCTCAGCCGTAAACTCAGACATCCAGCTACAATTAGATGTCCGCCAGGGTACTACGAGCATTAGCTTAAAACCCAAAGGACCTGACGGTGTCTCAGACCCCCCTAGAGGAGCCTGTTCTAGAACCGATAACCCCCGTTCAACCTCACCACTTCTAGCCACCCCAGCCTATATACCGCCGTCGTCAGCTTACCCTGTGAAGGTAATAAAAGTAAGCAAAATGGGCGCAACCCAAAACGTCAGGTCGAGGTGTAGCGCATGAAGTGGGAAGAAATGGACTACATTTTCTAATATAGAATATTACGAACATGCACCATGAAACAATGCTTGAAGGAGGATTTAGTAGTAAAAGGGAAATAGAGTGTCCCTTTGAACCCGGCTCTGAGACGCGTACACACCGCCCGTCACTCTCCCCTGTCAAAACGCACCAAAAATACATAATACAACAGCACTGACAAGGGGAGGCAAGTCGTAACACGGTAAGTGTACCGGAAGGTGCACTTGGATCAAACCCAGGGTGTGGCTGAGTTAGTCAAGCATCTCACTTACACCGAGAAGACATCCATGCAAGTTGGATCGCCCTGAGCCAAACAGCTAGCTTAACTACTTAATAACTAAACAATATAAATAAAACAAAATAAGCCTAACACCAAAAACTAAACCATTTTTTTACCTGAGTATGGGAGACAGAAAAGGTTCCACAAAGCGATAGAAATAGTACCGCAAGGGAAAGCTGAAAGAGAAATGAAATAACCCATATAAGCACTAAAAAGCAAAGATTAAACCTCGTACCTTTTGCATCATGATTTAGCCAGTACACCCAAGCAAAGAGACCTTTAGTTTGAAACCCCGAAACCAGGTGAGCTTCCCCGAGACAGCCTATTAAGGGCCAACCCGTCTCTGTGGCAAAAGAGTGGGAAGAGCTCCGGGTAGAAGTGACAGACCTACCGAACCTGGTGATAGCTGGTTGCCTAAGAAATGAATAGAAGTTCAGCCTCGTGCACCTCAAATCACACAAACAAAACAAGACTAAGAGAAACACATGAGAGTTAGTTAAAGGGGGTACAGCCCCTTTAACAAAGGACACAACCTTTCCAGGAGGATAAAGATCATAATACATAAAACATACTGTTCTAGTGGGCCTAAAAGCAGCCATCTAAACAGAAAGCGTTAAAGCTCAGACAGAAAAAAGTTTATTATCCCGATAAAAAATCTTACTCCCCTAAATACTATTAGGCCAACCCATGCCCTCATGGAAGAGATTATGCTAAAATGAGTAACAAGAAGGCCCGCCCTTCTCCAAGCACAAGTGTAAGCCAAACCGGACCAACCATTGGCAACTAACGAACTCAATCAAAGAGAGCAATGTGAATTACAAAAAAACCAAGAAAAACCCACAACTAAGCTATCGTTACCCCCACACTGGAGTGCCCTAAAGGAAAGACTAAAAGAAAAGGAAGGAACTCGGCAAACACAAGCCTCGCCTGTTTACCAAAAACATCGCCTCCTGCAACGCAACCAAGTATAGGAGGTCCAGCCTGCCCAGTGACTACAAGTTCAACGGCCGCGGTATTTTGACCGTGCAAAGGTAGCGCAATCACTTGTCTTTTAAATAGAGACCTGTATGAATGGCTAAACGAGGGCTTAACTGTCTCCCCTTTCAAGTCAGTGAAATTGATCTACCCGTGCAGAAGCGGGTTTAATACTACAAGACGAGAAGACCCTTTGGAGCTTAAGGTACAAAACTCAACCACGTTAAGCAACTCAATAAAAAGCAAAAACCTTGTGGACCATGAGATTTTACCTTCGGTTGGGGCGACCACGGAGGAAAGAAAAGCCTCCAGGTGGACTGGGAAAACCTCCTAAAACCAAGAGAGACATCTCTAAGCCACAGAACATCTGACCAAATATGATCCGGCTAACACATAGCCGATCAACGAACCAAGTTACCCTAGGGATAACAGCGCAATCCTCTCCCAGAGTCCATATCGACGAGGGGGTTTACGACCTCGATGTTGGATCAGGACATCCTAATGGTGCAGCCGCTATTAAGGGTTCGTTTGTTCAACGATTAAAGTCCTACGTGATCTGAGTTCAGACCGGAGCAATCCAGGTCAGTTTCTATCTGTAACGCTACTTTTCCTAGTACGAAAGGATCGGAAAAGAGGGGCCCATACTTAAAGCACGCCCCACCCCTAATTTATGAAAACAAATAAATAAAATAAAGGGAGAGCCAAAATCCCAGCTGGCCAAAATAAGGACATACTGGGGTGGCAGAGCATGGTAAATTGCGAAAGGCCTAAGCCCTTTTACCCAGAGGTTCAAATCCTCTTCCCAGTTTATGCTAAACATCCTAATAACTCACCTAATCAACCCTCTAGCCTATATCGTGCCTGTACTTCTAGCAGTAGCCTTCCTAACACTAATCGAACGAAAAGTACTAGGATATATGCAACTACGAAAAGGACCAAACGTGGTAGGCCCCTACGGACTACTACAACCCATCGCCGACGGAGTAAAACTCTTCATTAAAGAACCCGTCCGCCCATCCACATCATCCCCATTCCTATTCCTAGCCGCCCCAGTACTTGCATTAACCCTAGCCATAACCTTATGAGCACCAATACCTATACCCCACCCAGTAACTGACCTCAACCTAGGAACCCTATTTATTCTAGCCCTATCAAGCCTTGCGGTATACTCAATCCTAGGGTCAGGATGAGCATCAAATTCAAAATATGCATTAATCGGAGCCCTACGGGCCGTAGCCCAAACAATTTCATATGAAGTTAGCCTAGGACTAATCGTCTTATCCGTAATTATCTTCTCAGGAGGATATACCCTACAAACATTTAACATCACCCAAGAAAGCATTTGACTTCTCATCCCTGCCTGACCTTTAGCCGCAATATGATATATCTCAACATTAGCCGAAACGAACCGAGCACCATTCGACCTAACAGAAGGAGAATCAGAACTGGTATCCGGCTTCAACGTAGAATATGCAGGAGGACCCTTCGCACTCTTCTTCCTAGCCGAATACGCCAACATCCTTCTAATAAATACCCTCTCAGCCGTCCTATTTTTAGGAGCCTCACATATTCCAAGCATACCAGAACTTACGACAATTTATCTCATAACTAAAGCCGCACTACTCTCTATTATATTCCTATGAGTACGAGCCTCGTACCCACGATTCCGATACGACCAACTAATACACTTAGTATGAAAAAACTTCCTTCCCCTCACACTCGCCTTTGTACTATGACACACTGCCCTACCAATTGCACTAGCAGGGCTCCCTCCACAACTATAATTAAGGAACTGTGCCTGAGCACCTAAGGACCACTTTGATAGAGTGAATTACAGGGGTTAAAATCCCCTCAGTTCCTAGAAAGAAGGGAATTGAACCCATACTCAAGAGATCAAAACTCTTGGTGCGTCCTTTACACCACTTTCTAAAGGCGGGGTCAGCTAATAAAGCTTTCGGGCCCATACCCCGAACATGACGGTTAAAGTCCCTCCTCCGCCAATGAACCCATATGTACTCGCAACCCTATTATCCAGCCTAGGGCTAGGAACCACCCTAACCTTTGCTAGCTCTCACTGACTCCTAGCTTGAATGGGCCTAGAAATTAATACGCTAGCAATTTCCCCCCTAATGGCACAACATCACCACCCCCGTGCAGTAGAAGCAACTACAAAATATTTCTTAACCCAAGCCACCGCCGCGGCAATAATCCTGTTCGCAAGCACAACAAATGCCTGAATAACAGGAGAATGAAGCATCAATGACCTGTCGAACCCCATCGCCAGCACAATATTTATAGCTGCCTTAGCACTTAAAATTGGACTTGCACCAATACACTTCTGAATACCAGAGGTTCTACAAGGATTAGACCTGCTAACAGGACTCATCCTATCTACCTGACAAAAACTCGCCCCATTCGCGCTTATTATCCAAACAGCACAAACCATCGACCCACTGCTACTAACACTATTAGGAATTTCATCCACATTAGTTGGAGGATGAGGGGGATTAAATCAAACCCAACTACGAAAAATCCTGGCCTACTCTTCAATCGCACACATAGGATGAATAATTATCGTAATCCAATACGCCCCACAACTCACCCTAATTGCACTAGGAACATATATTATCATAACCTCCGCAGCATTCCTGACCCTAAAAATATCACTAACAACCAAAATCAGCACACTCGCAACAACCTGATCAAAAAGCCCTATCCTGACATCAACAACTGCCCTAGTCCTACTCTCACTAGGAGGCCTACCACCATTAACAGGATTTATACCAAAATGACTAATTCTACAAGAACTAACAAAACAAGACCTCCCAATTATTGCCACAGCCATAGCCCTAACCGCCCTAATTAGCCTATACTTCTACCTACGCCTATGCTACGCAATAACACTGACTATTTCCCCCAATATGATTAACTCAACAACCCCCTGACGAACCCAAACAACCCAAACCTCTCTACCCTTAGCCCTATTTACCACAGCCGCCCTCGGACTCCTACCAATAGCCCCAGCTATCCTAATACTAACCACCTAGGGATTTAGGATAACATTAGACCAAAAGCCTTCGAAGCTTTAAGTAGAAGTGAAAATCTTCTAATCCCTGATTAAGGCCTACAAGATATTAACTTGCATCTCCTGATTGCAAATCAGACACTTTTATTAGGCTAAGGCCTTACTAGATGGGAAGGCCTCGATCCTACAAACTTTTAGTTAACAGCTAAACGCTCAAGCCAGCGAGCATCCATCTACTTTTCCCGCCGTTTTACTCAGTAAGGCGGGAAAAGCCCCGGCAGAGTATTAATCTGCGTCTTCGGATTTGCAATCCAATGTGTTCTTCACCACGGAGCTGATAGGAAGAGGACTCAAACCTCTGTCTTCGGGGCTACAACCCACCGCCTAAGCACTCGGCTACCCTACCTGTGGCAATCACGCGCTGATTCTTCTCTACCAACCACAAAGACATTGGCACCCTTTATCTTGTATTTGGTGCCTGAGCCGGAATAGTAGGAACCGCCTTAAGCCTCCTCATTCGGGCCGAACTTAGCCAACCCGGGTCGCTTCTAGGTGATGACCAAATTTATAACGTTATCGTCACTGCCCACGCCTTTGTAATAATTTTCTTTATAGTAATGCCTATCCTTATTGGAGGATTTGGAAACTGACTTGTACCACTAATAATCGGAGCCCCAGACATAGCATTCCCACGAATAAATAACATAAGCTTCTGACTACTACCCCCATCATTCCTTCTACTCCTAGCTTCTTCTGGTGTTGAAGCTGGAGCTGGAACAGGATGAACCGTATACCCACCTCTTGCAGGGAACTTAGCCCACGCAGGAGCATCAGTAGACCTAACAATTTTCTCACTTCACCTAGCAGGTGTTTCATCAATTCTAGGGGCAATCAACTTTATTACTACAACCATCAACATGAAACCCCCAGCCATCTCTCAATACCAAACACCCCTGTTCGTCTGATCCGTGCTTGTAACCGCCGTATTGCTCCTTCTATCATTACCTGTTTTAGCCGCAGGAATTACAATGCTCCTAACAGATCGAAACCTTAATACCACATTCTTCGACCCGGCAGGAGGAGGAGACCCAATCCTTTATCAACACTTATTCTGATTCTTCGGCCACCCAGAAGTTTATATTCTCATCCTCCCAGGATTCGGTATCATCTCCCATGTTGTAGCCTATTATTCAGGCAAAAAAGAACCGTTCGGTTACATAGGAATGGTCTGAGCCATGATGGCCATCGGTCTACTAGGGTTTATTGTGTGAGCTCACCACATGTTCACTGTTGGAATAGACGTAGACACTCGAGCATATTTTACATCCGCAACAATAATTATCGCAATTCCAACAGGTGTAAAAGTATTTAGCTGATTAGCCACACTCCACGGAGGATCCATTAAATGAGAAACACCAATACTATGGGCTCTAGGGTTTATTTTCCTATTCACAGTAGGGGGACTCACAGGGATCGTCCTATCCAATTCATCACTTGATATTGTCCTTCCCGACACTTACTACGTAGCAGCACACTTCCACTATGTACTATCAATGGGTGCTGTATTCGCTATTATGGCAGCCTTTGTGCATTGATTCCCCCTATTAACTGGATATACTCTCCACAGCACCTGAACAAAAATCCACTTTGGAGTTATGTTTATTGGAGTTAACCTCACGTTCTTCCCACAACACTTCCTAGGCTTAGCCGGTATGCCACGGCGATACTCCGACTATCCAGATGCCTACGCCCTGTGAAATACAGTATCATCCATTGGATCACTAATTTCCCTAGTAGCAGTAATCATATTCCTATTTATCCTATGAGAAGCCTTCGCCGCTAAACGAGAAGTACTATCTGTAGAACTAACAGCAACAAATGTAGAATGACTTCACGGCTGCCCTCCTCCTTATCACACATACGAGGAACCAGCATTCGTTCAAATTCAATCAAATTAACGAGAAAGGGAGGAATTGAACCCCCATATGCTGGTTTCAAGCCAGCCACATAACCACTCTGTCACTTCCTTCTAAAGACATTAGTAAAACGTAAATTACATCACCTTGTCAAGGTGAAATCGTAGGTTAAATCCCTGCATGTCTTAACCCCAAGACTTAATGGCACACCCAACGCAACTAGGATTTCAAGACGCGGCATCACCCGTTATAGAAGAACTTCTTCACTTCCACGACCACGCATTAGTAATTGTGCTCCTAATTAGCACTTTAGTGTTATATATTATTACTGCAATGGTATCAACTAAACTTACTAATAAATATATTCTAGACTCCCAAGAAATCGAAATCGTATGAACCATTCTACCAGCCGTCATTTTAGTACTAATCGCCCTGCCCTCCCTACGCATCCTGTACCTTATAGACGAAATTAACGACCCTCACCTGACAGTTAAAGCAATAGGACACCAATGATACTGAAGTTACGAGTATACAGACTATGAAAATCTAGGATTCGACTCCTATATAGTACCAACCCAAGACCTTGCCCCCGGACAATTCCGACTTCTGGAAACAGACCACCGAATAGTTGTTCCAATAGAATCCCCAGTCCGTGTCCTAGTATCTGCTGAAGACGTGCTACATTCTTGAGCTGTTCCATCCCTTGGCGTAAAAATGGACGCAGTCCCAGGACGACTAAATCAAGCCGCCTTTATTGCCTCACGCCCAGGTGTGTTTTACGGACAATGCTCTGAAATTTGTGGAGCTAATCACAGCTTTATACCAATTGTAGTTGAAGCAGTACCTCTCGAACACTTCGAAAACTGATCCTCATTAATACTAGAAGACGCCTCGCTAGGAAGCTAAATATTGGACAAAGCGTTGGCCTTTTAAGCCAAAGATTGGTGATTCCCGACCACCTCTAGTGAAATGCCACAATTAAACCCCGGCCCTTGATTCGCAATTTTAGTATTTTCTTGACTAATTTTCTTAACTATTATTCCAACTAAAATCTTAAGCCATATTTCACCAAATGAACCAACCCCAGTAAGTGCTGAAAAACACAAAACTGAATCCTGAGACTGACCATGATAGTAAGCTTTTTCGACCAATTTGCAAGCCCATCATATCTAGGAATTCCCCTAATTGCTATCGCAATCGCACTACCCTGAGTACTTTACCCAACCCCACCAGCTCGATGAATTAATAACCGGCTCATCACGATCCAAGGATGATTTATCAACCGATTTACTAACCAACTAATACTACCGCTAAATGTAGGAGGACATAAATGAGCGCTACTACTAGCCTCATTAATAATTTTCCTAATTACAATTAATATGCTTGGCTTACTACCGTATACCTTCACACCCACAACACAACTATCACTCAATATGGGATTTGCCGTACCTCTATGACTCGCTACTGTAATTATTGGGATACGAAATCAACCAACAGTTGCCCTAGGACACCTACTACCAGAAGGAACACCCATTCCACTGATCCCAGTACTAATTATCATCGAAACAATTAGCCTATTTATCCGCCCATTAGCCCTGGGAGTCCGACTAACAGCCAATCTAACCGCAGGTCACCTGTTAATCCAACTCATCGCCACAGCTGTATTTGTTCTCCTACCAATAATACCAACAGTAGCAATCCTAACCGCTGCCGTACTCTTCCTCCTCACATTACTAGAAGTTGCAGTAGCAATAATCCAAGCTTATGTATTTGTACTTCTTCTAAGCCTATATCTACAAGAAAACGTTTAATGGCCCACCAAGCACATGCCTATCATATAGTTGATCCAAGCCCATGACCACTAACCGGAGCTATCGCTGCCCTCCTAATAACATCCGGCTTAGCAATCTGATTCCACTTCCACTCAACAACATTAATAACTCTAGGACTAATTCTCCTACTTCTTACCATATATCAATGATGACGTGACATTATCCGAGAAGGGACCTTCCAAGGCCACCACACACCGCCTGTACAAAAAGGGCTACGATATGGAATAATCCTATTTATCACCTCTGAAGTATTCTTCTTCCTAGGATTTTTCTGAGCCTTCTACCACTCAAGCCTGGCACCAACACCAGAATTAGGAGGATGCTGACCTCCCACAGGAATTACACCACTAGATCCCTTCGAAGTGCCACTCCTTAATACAGCCGTTCTACTAGCATCAGGAGTCACAGTAACATGAGCTCATCACAGCATCATAGAAGGAGAACGAAAACAAGCTATTCAATCCTTAGCATTAACCATTTTACTAGGACTCTACTTCACCGCCCTCCAAGCCATGGAATACTATGAAGCACCCTTCACAATTGCAGATGGGGTTTACGGCTCAACATTCTTCGTAGCCACAGGTTTCCACGGTCTCCATGTTATTATTGGATCAACCTTCCTAGCAGTATGCCTTCTTCGCCAAATCCAATACCACTTTACATCTGAACACCATTTTGGCTTTGAAGCCGCTGCCTGATACTGACATTTTGTCGACGTAGTATGACTGTTCCTCTACGTATCCATCTATTGATGAGGCTCATAATCTTTCTAGTATCAAAGTTAGTACAAGTGACTTCCAATCACACAGTCTTGGTTAAACCCCAAGGAAAGATAATGAATCTAATTATAACTATTCTAACCATTACCGTGGCCCTATCCCTAATTCTAGCAACCGTATCCTTTTGACTACCACAAATAAATCCAGACGCAGAAAAACTATCACCATACGAATGCGGGTTTGATCCACTAGGATCTGCCCGACTACCATTTTCCCTACGCTTCTTCCTAGTAGCAATCCTATTCCTACTCTTCGATCTAGAAATTGCCCTCCTCCTCCCACTGCCCTGAGGAGACCAACTCCACAACCCCACCGGAACATTCTTCTGGGCCACAACAGTTCTAATTTTATTAACTCTAGGACTAATTTATGAATGAACACAAGGCGGCCTAGAATGAGCAGAATAGGGAGTTAGTCCAAAACAAGACCTCTGATTTCGGCTCAGAAAATCATGGTTTAATTCCATGACCCCCTTATGACACCCGTACATTTCAGCTTTAGCTCAGCATTCATTTTAGGTCTAATGGGACTAGCATTCCACCGAACCCACCTACTCTCCGCGCTACTATGCTTAGAAGGAATAATACTGTCCCTATTCATTGCACTAGCCCTATGAGCATTACAATTTGAATCCACAGGATTCTCAACAGCCCCTATACTACTACTGGCCTTTTCTGCTTGTGAAGCTAGCACCGGCTTAGCACTTTTAGTTGCTACCGCTCGCACTCACGGAACCGACCGGCTACAAAACCTTAATCTCCTACAATGCTAAAAGTACTAATCCCTACAATCATATTATTTCCAACAATTTGATTAACCTCCCCTAAATGACTGTGGACAACTACAACTGCACACAGCCTCTTAATTGCCTCCATCAGCCTAACATGACTGAAATGAACATCCGAAACTGGGTGAACTTCCTCCAACATATACCTAGCCACAGACCCACTATCAACCCCCCTATTAGTCCTAACATGCTGACTACTCCCACTTATAATCCTAGCCAGCCAAAACCATATTAATCCCGAACCAATTAGCCGGCAACGCCTATACATCACACTCCTCGCCTCACTACAAACCTTTCTGATCATAGCATTCGGTGCCACAGAAATCATTATATTCTACATCATATTTGAAGCCACACTCATTCCAACCCTCATTATTATTACCCGCTGAGGGAACCAAACCGAACGCCTTAACGCCGGAACCTACTTCTTATTCTATACTCTAGCAGGATCCCTTCCGCTTTTAGTCGCCCTACTCCTTCTTCAACAATCCACAGGTACACTATCAATACTTGTACTACAATATTCACGACCCCTACAACTCAACTCTTGAGGTCACATGTTTTGATGAGCTGGCTGCCTAATCGCATTCCTAGTCAAGATACCACTATATGGTGTCCACCTGTGATTACCAAAAGCACACGTAGAAGCCCACGTAGCAGGATCGATAGTACTAGCAGCAGTATTACTAAAACTTGGTGGATACGGAATAATACGTATAATAGTAATACTAGATCCCCTATCAAAAGAACTCGCCTACCCATTTATTATCCTAGCCCTCTGAGGAATCATTATAACCGGATCAATTTGCCTCCGACAAACAGACCTAAAGTCACTAATCGCTTACTCATCCGTTAGCCACATAGGATTAGTAGCAGGAGGAATCCTAATTCAAACCCCATGAGGATTCTCAGGAGCAATCATCCTAATAATTGCTCACGGACTAGTATCCTCGGCACTTTTCTGCTTAGCCAACACAGCCTATGAACGAACCCATAGCCGAACAATAATTCTCGCCCGAGGCCTACAAGTAATTTTCCCACTAACTGCAGTATGATGGTTTATCGCAAATCTAGCTTACTTAGCACTCCCGCCTCTACCCAACCTAATAGGAGAACTTATAATCCTCACAACATTATTCAATTGATCCCCCTGAACAATTTTACTCACTGGCCTGGGAACACTAATCACAGCTGGCTACTCCCTATACATGTTCCTCATGTCACAACGGGGCCCAACACCAAACCATATTATAGGCCTTCAACCATTCCACACCCGAGAACACCTACTAATAACTCTACACCTAATCCCTGTTATCCTCTTAGTAACAAAACCGGAACTCATGTGAGGATGATGCTATTGTAAGTATAGTTTAACTAAAACATTAGATTGTGATTCTAAAAACAGGGGTTAAAGTCCCCTTACTCACCAAGGAAGAACAGAAAATAGTAAGCACTGCTAATCCTTACGTTCCATGGTTAAAATCCGTGGCTTCCTTGCGCTTTCAAAGGATAACAGTTCATCCGTTGGTCTTAGGAACCAAAAACTCTTGGTGCAAATCCAAGTGGAAGCTAAAATGACACTAATTATACACTCATCACTCCTTCTAATCTTTTCTATCTTAGTTTACCCCCTACTCACCACATTAAACCCTAACCAACAAGACTCCAACACAGCAGGTATAACCAAAATCGCCGTTAGCTCTGCATTCTTCCTCAGCCTCCTGCCCCTTATAATTTTCCTGAACCTAAAAACAGAAGGCATTATTACGAACTGACAATGAATAAACACCCAAACATTTGACGTAAACATCAGTTTCAAATTCGACCACTACTCCCTAATCTTCGTCCCAATCGCCCAATACGTCACCTGATCAATTTTAGAATTCGCACTATGATATATACTCTCCGACCCCAACATTGACCGATTCTTCAAATACTTACTCACATTCCTAGTAGCCATAATTATCCTAGTTACAGCCAACAACATATTCCAACTATTTATCGGCTGAGAAGGCGTAGGCATCATATCATTCCTACTCATCGGATGATGACATGGACGAGCAGACGCCAACACCGCGGCTCTCCAAGCTGTTATTTACAACCGAGTAGGAGACATTGGACTAATTATAACTATAGCCTGACTAGCAATAAACCTTAATTCCTGAGAAATTCAACAAATCTTTGCCCTGTCAAAAAACTTTGATATAACAATTCCCCTAATAGGACTTGCCCTAGCGGCAACAGGAAAATCAGCCCAATTTGGCCTCCACCCATGACTCCCGTCCGCCATGGAGGGCCCTACACCAGTATCCGCCCTACTCCATTCAAGTACTATAGTCGTCGCAGGAATTTTCCTACTAATCCGCCTTCACCCCCTCATAGAAAACAATCAACTAGCCCTAACAACCTGCCTCTGCCTCGGAGCATTAACCTCACTATTTACAGCCACCTGCGCCCTAACCCAAAACGACATCAAAAAAATTGTAGCCTTCTCAACATCCAGCCAACTAGGACTAATAATAGTTACAATCGGACTAAACCAACCACAACTAGCATTCCTCCACATTTGCACCCATGCCTTCTTCAAGGCAATGCTCTTCCTGTGTTCAGGGTCGATCATTCACAGCCTAAATGACGAACAAGACATCCGAAAAATAGGAGGCCTATTCAACATTATGCCCGCCACCTCAACCTATTTTACAATTGGCAGCCTAGCCTTAACAGGAACCCCCTTCCTAGCAGGATTCTTCTCAAAGGACGCAATTATTGAAGCCCTAAACACCTCCTACCTAAACGCCTGAGCCCTAACTCTAACACTAATCGCTACATCATTCACCGCAGTATACAGTTTTCGACTAGTATACTTTGTAATTATAGGAACCCCACGATTCCTGCCCCTATCTCCAATCAACGAAAATAACCCACTAGTAATTAACTCCATCAAACGACTTGCCTGAGGAAGCATTATTGCAGGACTCATTATTACACAAAATTTCCCACCAATAAAAACACCAATCATAACAATATCAATCACTTTAAAAATAGCAGCCCTCATAGTAACAATTGCAGGCTTGCTAGTAGCCATAGAACTAGCCAATTTAACAAGCAAACAAGTAAAAATCACCCCAATAATCTCCACACACCACTTCTCAAACATATTAGGATTCTACCCTATAATTATCCACCGACTTATTCCAAAACTTAAACTTACTCTAGGACAATCAGCCGCCACCCAACCAGACAAAACATGACTCGAAACCGTTGGGCCGAAAGGTTTAGCACTCACACAAATAGCCATAGCAAAAATTACAAATGACATCACACGAGGAATGATCAAAACATACCTAACCATCTTCCTCCTAACTCTAATCCTGGCCACCATCCCCGTCCTCCTTTAAACCGCACGAAGAGCTCCACGACTCAGGCCCCGAGTAAGCTCCAACACAACAAGTAAGGTTAAAAGCAATACCCAAGCACAAATAACCAACATACCCCCACCAGACGAATACATTACAGCTACCCCACTAATATCCCCACGTAAAACAGAAAATTCCTTTAACCCATCTACAACCACCCATGAACCTTCGTATCAGCCCCCTCAAAAAATCCCTGCCACTAAACCAACTCCTAATAAGTAAACTAAAACATAACCCAACACAGAACGACTCCCCCAAGCTTCCGGGAAAGGCTCGGCGGCCAAAGCTGCCGAATAAGCAAAAACCACAAGCATCCCTCCTAAATAAATTAAGAAAAGAACCAAAGATAAAAAAGAACCTCCATGACCAACCAATACCCCACACCCAACCCCAGCTGCAACCACTAAACCAAGAGCAGCAAAATAAGGCGTAGGATTAGAAGCAACAGCAACTAAGCCCACAACTAAAGCTATTAATAACAAAAACATAAAATAGGTCATAATTCTTGCTCAGACTTTAACCGAGACCAATGACTTGAAGAACCACCGTTGTTATTCAACTACAAGAACCACTAATGGCAAGCCTACGAAAAACACACCCTCTCATTAAAATCGCTAACGACGCACTAGTTGACCTACCAACACCATCCAACATCTCAGCATGATGAAACTTTGGATCCCTCCTAGGACTATGCTTAATTACCCAAATTTTAACCGGCCTATTCCTAGCCATACACTACACCTCAGACATTTCAACCGCATTCTCATCTGTTACCCACATCTGCCGAGACGTAAATTACGGCTGACTAATCCGTAATGTACACGCCAACGGAGCATCATTCTTCTTCATTTGCATTTACATACACATCGCCCGAGGCCTATACTACGGATCATACCTTTACAAAGAAACCTGAAACATTGGTGTAGTCCTTCTACTACTAGTCATGATAACAGCCTTCGTTGGCTATGTTCTTCCATGAGGACAAATATCCTTTTGAGGCGCCACAGTAATCACAAACCTCCTATCTGCCGTACCATACATGGGAGACATGTTAGTCCAATGAATCTGAGGTGGGTTCTCAGTAGACAATGCAACACTAACACGATTCTTCGCATTCCACTTCCTACTACCATTTGTTATTGCCGCCGCAACCATCATCCACCTACTGTTCCTCCACGAAACAGGATCAAACAACCCGATCGGACTAAACTCAGACGCAGACAAAGTCTCTTTCCACCCGTACTTCTCATACAAAGACCTCCTTGGGTTCGTAATTATACTCCTAGCTCTTACACTACTAGCACTATTCTCCCCTAACTTACTAGGAGACCCAGAAAACTTCACCCCCGCAAACCCTCTAGTCACACCACCCCACATCAAACCAGAATGATACTTCCTATTTGCCTACGCCATCCTACGATCAATTCCAAACAAACTCGGAGGTGTCCTTGCACTCCTATTCTCCATTCTGGTATTAATAGTAGTACCACTACTACACACCTCAAAACAACGAGGACTAACATTCCGCCCCATCACCCAGTTCCTATTCCGAACCCTAGTAGCGGACATAATTATCCTAACATGAATTGGAGGCATACCAGTAGAACATCCCTTCATCATTATTGGACAAATTGCATCCGTCCTATACTTCGCACTATTCCTCATTTTTATGCCACTAGCAGGATGGTTAGAAAATAAAGCACTAAAATGAGCTTGCCCTAGTAGCTTAGCCTAAAAGCATCGGTCTTGTAATCCGAAGATCGGAGGTTAAATTCCTCCCTAGCGCCCAGAAAAGAGAGATTTTAACTCTCACCCCTGGCTCCCAAAGCCAGAATTCTAAACTAAACTATTTTCTGGGGAGGTAGCACTCCCTTTATGGTATAGTACATATTATGCATAATATTACATTAATGTATTAGTACATATATGTATTATCACCAACTCACTATTTTAACCATAAAGCAGGTACATAATATTAAGGTGGGCATAAAGCATATTATTAAGACTCACAAATTCTATTATTTGGACTTGAGTAATATATTAATCCCTAAAAATTTGTCCTCAAATTTTTCCTTGAAATAATCAACTATAATTCCATTTAAACATATTAATGTAGTAAGAGACCACCAACCAGTTTATATAAAGGTATATCATGAATGATAGAATCAAGGACAATAATTGTGGGGGTTACACAATATGAACTATTACTGGCATCTGGTTCCTATTTCAGGGACATAACTGTAATATTCCACCCTCGGATAATTATACTGGCATCTGATTAATGGTGTAGTACATACGTTTCATTACCCCCCATGCCGAGCATTCTTTTATATGCATAAGGTATTTTTTATTGGTTTCCTTTCATCTGGCATTTCAGAGTGCAGGCTCAAATGTTAAATCAAGGTTGAACATTTTCCTTGTATGTGATAATATATATTAATTATCGTAAGACATAATTTAAGAATTACATACTTTTATCTCAAGTGCATAATATATCTGTCTCTAGTTCAACTTATCCTTACATAGTGCCCCCTTTGGTTTTTGCGCGACAAACCCCCTTACCCCCTACGCTCAGCGAATCCTGTTATCCTTGTCAAACCCCGAAACCAAGGAGGACCCAAGAACGTGTAAACCAACGAGTTGAGGTATAAATTGGCATCCCATTATATATATATATATATATGCATCGGTTTTTTTAACCGCAACTTACCACTTACCTAAAAGTCCCTACCAAAAATCCCCAAAAAGAGGCTCGGCACTAAATACTCTAATATAATTAATCA